CCTACCATCAATAGGTTTAGCAAGAGCATTTATAACACGACCCAAATAAGCCTCGCTCACTGGTATCTGAGCAATTCTTCCTGTTGCTTTTACAGAACTTCCCTCTTGTATCATCAAACCGTCACCCATTAACACAACACCAACATTATTGGATTCCAAATTAAGAGCAATGCCTATTGTACCCTCTTCAAATTCTACTAATTCACCTGCCATTACTTCATCAAGACCATGAATACGAGCAATGCCATCACCTACTTGAAGTACGGTGCCAGTATTCACAATCTTAACTTCTCTATTATATTGCTCAATACGTTCACGGATAATATTACTAATTTCGTCGGCTCTAAGGGTTGCCATGAGTCTTGCTTAATTCTTTTTCAGAAGCAAAGGAAAAATCAATAAATAATACCTACAGTAGAAGGACTAATCAGTTATTTCTTTCATCGCCCCAAACATACGAATATTAGCACCGATAGTGCGTAAATGTAACTCGTTGTTCAAACAACTATTCAGAGTTCCTAGAGCTCCTTGTAAGGCTTGTTGAAAAACGCGTTGTCTGACTTGATTAATCGCTCTTTGTTGTTCAAACTGAATGGTTTCATTTTTGTAATTTTCTAATCGTTCCAAATTCTGATAAGTTGAATTAATCAAATTCAATTTTTCTCGTTCTATCTCGGAATATCCATTCACTCGAAACTCATCCGCTTCTATTTTCACTTTTCGTAAGCGGGCCTTGGCCTTTTCCAGCCTTTCAATGGACCCTTTGCGTAGCTCTTCTGAATTTCGAATAGTACTCAAGATTCTCTGTTTTCGATTATCTAATAAATCACTTAATGAAAGTAGATTATCTTCCCATTACAATTAATTTTAACAATTCCATGACCTCTTCCCGAACCAAACAGGAATCTTTCGATTCATTTGGCTCTCACGCTCACTTACTTATGGGGCATTCCCGTATCACTTTTTTATTTATATTTTTTTTTTATATATATATTATATATAATATAATGAGCTTATCCTCTCTTTTCTGTTCGGATTCAAAAATATTGAAACGGATCGTTGATCCAAGACCAGAATATTCGGAGGACTCTTCCGACCAGACAAAAAATCTGTAATTATCGGCAAAGTTGTTTCTTTTTTTTTATTCAAATCCAAAAAATTCCGCTTACTTTATACATAGGTCGTCGATTCCGCATTGGATAAAAAAAGGAGGGGATTCCCGTTTTTCAGTAACAATAAAAGGTTCACAAATCATTTTATCGATATGAGTGTTCTATATCGGATAAAATGCAAAGATTCGTTTTGAAACTCTCGCCATACTAACATAGTGGTAGAAAGAACACCAATGTTGCGCCCAGACTTCAAACAATTTAGCTTTAACCATGTTTAGGGCCCCATATTATTGGTTAATAGAGAATCAAAGTGTATTTACCAACGAATCACGAAATGCTACGGTTCGTACATATGATTTCTGAATTGATTCAGAAGTAATTCGCGGGATCGTGCACCTTTCTTTCCTAGTTATAAAGAAAAAAGTGCAGCTGGTTAGATCCAGCTTATTCTTGAAATAAACAACTCGCACACACTCCCTTTCCAAAAAAAATCAATACACCAAGGACTACACTTAGATTTATTGGATTTGTTGCTAAAATATCGGTATTAAATCCGAAACTCCCGGCGGACGGCCAGTGACCCAAGGAAACGAAAGAATCGGTTACATTTTTCATATGATCTCCTCTTATAGATAGGACTGACTAAATTGAACAGAGTTCTTTTTGTATTACTTCACCCTTTGTTGATTTTATTTTTTCCGTATTTCTCAATCTATTTAATTTCAATTGAACTCCCCCCCAAAAAAAAATACTTAATTATAATTAGGTCCCAGGCCAGGTATCATATCAATTACGATATATCTCGTTCGTTGCAAGGCGTACTAAAAAAGGGGGTTCCATTGGACCGAGAACGGGAAGGAAAAAAGCGAGTGGATCCGCTAATTCCTGATCCTCAAATTAGTCCTTCCCACGGGGTATTGTATTATCTCAACGAATAAGTTAAAGTTATTGTAGGATTGAAATCTTGATATAATTTGAAAAATGAAGCGGCAAATCTAAGATAATAAAATAAGAAAGATAAAAATAAGACTTTCCCATTTATTTCGAGGATTAAACAAAAGGATTTGCAAATAAAAGCGCTAATGCCACGACCAGTCCATAAATTGTTAAAGCTTCCATAAAAGCCAGACTAAGCAATAAAGTACCTCGTATTTTACCCTCTGCTTCTGGTTGTCTCGCGATACCTTCTACGGCTTGGCCCGCAGCAGTCCCTTGTCCAACTCCAGGTCCAATAGAAGCCAGCCCTACAGCCAATCCAGCAGCAATAACGGAAGCAGCAGAAATCAGTGGATTCATGGTAAGCTCCTCGCATAAAAATAAAGAAATGGTTAATGATACAAGCAACCAATGAATTATGGCTTATTATTCCATTACTAAGATCCATCCAA